AGCGGGATTCTCTAAAAAGCCAAGGTCGCGGGTGGCCAAGAGGGCCCACTTGGAGACTTGGGATCTCAGCAGGAAATGCGAAGGCTGCTTAAAGCCGACCGGCCGATAGGCGAAAGAGAATCAACTAGTTTTGTTCTGATCTGAGTAGGCTTATAATAGGGAATACTCTAACCCTGGGAACCGGGGCCTGGCCATCCTTCGTTTGCGATCGACGTTTCGGTTTGTCCGTCGAAGCTGAATGTTTCGATCTGGTTCGATTCATGGTCGCATCTGCAAATGGTTTCCCGTGGGCCGACGCCCCCCCCCCCAGTCCAGGCATTGCTCTATATCACTTCAGAAGAAACGATATAAAAGTACTTACCTTCTCCTTGGTGAGTCGAAGTGGGGTTCCGTCCTCCCTTGCCCTGCGACCTAGGTATTCCGTTTCCGGTTTCCCATACTTTTTGTAAAAAGGCCCCAGTCTTCCGTTTTTCAGCTTTTAAGAAACTCCTGCTCGAGCTCCTCGGCTAACTCTGGTTCTTTCGAAGAAGACCTTGATTTGAAAAGAGAAATCAACACCTTGCTTGATCCATTGAATGATCAAACAATTTTTCTTTGAATACTCAAGGGGGTTTGGAGGACCTGCGAGGGGATCGCAAATCTCACGAATTAATTCAAGAGTAAACGTATGCGGTGGCTCCTAAACGCACTTCTCTCCTACATCTGATCGCAACCAGGTACGTCTGGTCATTTTCTTAATAGCAAGGGGCGGAGGGGTACCATTTCTTTTCTCTGTCTCGCTATACAGGGCTTGATGTACAGTTTCCTCTTTTTCTTGCATTTATGTTGATTTGCCTATTGTCACTTTCTGGTGCTGTGACTTCTGTAAGCCCTCCTTCACTTCAGATGAAGCGGCTAAAGCGCGAGTCTCTACTGCTCCGAAAACTCAGGATTCAGAGAGGTAGACAGGAAATGGGGTCTCACAGAGTCCTCTAGTTCCGGCCCTCCTACTTAGTTCCTACGGACGTTAGAAGCGTTGACGATCTTTTTTCCTTTCTTTGTGGATATGACTACTATTTAGCTGTGCTTGATTAGTCCTCGCATGACTCTTCTTCACACTGATTTCAATCCGATTCGTCGACTCTATTCTATTGGCCGGATATCAATACCGTCTACTGATCATGGAAGCTAGTGTGGCCAATGCGTCAGCAAACTTATTCTTCGTCCTCGACATATAATTGAAGGTAATCCGTCTGAACTTTAGGCTGATATCTTCCAGATACTGATGGTAGGGAATGAGCTTCTGATCTTTGGTTTTCCAATCACCAGTTGTCTGAAAGATGATAAGTGACGAATCTCCATATACATCAATCTCCTTGATTCTCAACTCGAGGGCGCGAAGCGCCTGTGATACACGCAGAATATTCTGCGATATTGTTTGTTTGTGCAAAAGAATCTCAACTTGACAGCTATGGGAATATGGGCTGGGCTCCTTTTGGCGAGCTTTAAGATAGCAAGCATGTAGAAAGGGGCTGCTTCCAACTCCATTTCCGTTCTGATTTACTGCACCGTCAAAGAACATTTGCCAATCATGAGGAGTTTCGTCTTCTTCTTCGCCTACCGCAAATAGAATAGCCTCGCCCGGGAAATTAGTCCCCTTACTAAAAAAATCAAGCTTATAGTCAGGCACGGGATGGGATGATCCGCAGGTGGTCTGCTATTGCCTGCCTCTTGCCTTTCTCATTTAGGGCTTCCGGGTGACGTACACAATATAGAACTCTGAGAGTAACATCTGCCACCTTGCTGTACGGCCCGTGAGGGCTGGCTTTTCAAAGAGATACTTCAGCGGGTCCACCCTTGCAATCAGCATGGTCGTATAGTTCAACATGTAGTGGCGTAGGCGTTGCGAGGCCCGTGTAAGAGCACAACAGGTCTTTTCTAGAACCGTATACCTTGTCTCATAATCAGTGAACTTCTTGCTGAGATAGTATACGGCTCTTTCCTTCCTACCCGTTTCATCGTGCTGACCAAGGACACAACTCATGGATGCTTCCATTACTGACAGATACATCAGGAGAGGTCGACAGGCGTTGGCGGTGCCTGGATGGGAGGATTGAGTAGATATTTCTTAACTTTGTCAAACGCCTTTTGGCAATCCTCGTTCCTTGTGTCTATCTTTTCTGAAAGGCGGGGTATTCTTTCTGAGCAGTTTAAAGATCGGCTCACAGATGGGTGTGAGCTGGGCAATGAACCTGCTGATGTATTGTAGCCTGCCCCAAAAAGCCCTGATTTCTTTCTCTGTCTTTGGTACCGGCATGTCGATAATTGCTTTGCCTTTTGCAGGTCGACTTCGATTTCTCTTCTGCTGACAATGAACCCGAGTAGCTTACCTGACAAAGCACCAAACCCCCTCCCGGCTTTCTTTTTCGGATGAAGACGAAGACTGTATTTCCGAAATCTGTCAAACACTTTCTTCAAATTCACCGTCTTCTTAAGCCCAAGACTTGGCGATCATGTCATC